AAATATTCAATATGATTCCACAAGATCAAGATCTATTTTCGTTCAAGTAAGGGATTCTAGCCAATTGAAAGGATCTTCTGATCAATCCATAGATCATTTCGATTCCATTAGAAATGAGGATTCAGAATATCCCACATTGATCGATCAAACAGAGATTCAGCAACTAAAAGAAAGATCGATTCTTTGGGATCCTTCCTTTCTTCAAACGGAACGAACAGAGATAGAATCAGATCAATTCCCGAAATGCCTTTTTGGATCTTCCTCAATGTCCCGGCTATTCACGGAACGTGAGAAGCAGATGAATAATCATCTGCTTCCGGAAGAAATCGAAGAATTTCTTGGGAATCCTACAAGATCAATTCGTTCTTTTTTCTCTGACAGATGGTCAGAACTTCATCTGGGTTCGAATCCTATTGAGAGGTCCACCAGAGATCAGAAATTTTTGAAGAAAAAACAAGATGTTTCTTTTGTCCCTTCCAGGCGAGCGGAAAATAAGGAAATGGTTGATATATTCAAGATAATTACGTATTTACAAAATACCGTCTCAATTCATCCTATTTCATTCTTGAACAAAAATCCATTTTTTGATTTATTTCATCTATTCCATGACCGGAACAAAAGGGGATACACGTTACACCACGATTTTGAATCAGAAGAGAGATTTCAAGAAATGGCAGATCTATTCACTCTATCAATAACCGAGCCGGATCTGGTGTATCATAGGAGATTTGCCTTTTCTATTGATTCCTACGGGTTGGATCAAAAAAAATTCTTGAATCAGGTATTCAACTCCAGAGATGAATCGAAAAAGAAATCTTTATTGGTTCTACCTCCTCTTTTTTATGAAGAGAATGAATCTTTTTATCGAAGGATCAGAAAAAAATCGGCCCGGATCTACTGCGGGAATGATTTGGAAGATCCAAAACGAAAAACAGCGGTATTTGCTAGCAACAACATAATGGAGGCAGTCAATCAATATAGATTGATCCGAAATCTGATTCAAATCTATGGGTACATAAGAAATGTATCTAATCGATTCTTTTTAATGAATAGATCCGATCACAACTTCGAATATGGAATTCAAAGGGATCAAATAGGAAATGATACTCTGAATCATATAACTATAATGAAATATACGATCAACCAACATTTATCGAATTTGAAAAAGAGTCAGAAGAAATGGTTTGATCCTCTTATTTCTCGAACCGGGAGATCCATGAATCGGGATCCTGATGTATATAGATACAAATGGTCCAATGGGAGCAAGAATTTCCAGGAACATTTGGAACATTTCCTTTCTGAACAGAAGAACCATTTTCAAGTAGTGTTCGATCGGTTACGTATTAATCAATATTCGATTGATTGGTCCGAGGTTATAGACAAACAAGATTTGTCTAAGTCACTTCGTTTCTTTTTGTCCAAGTCACTTCGTTTCTTTTTGTCCAAGTCACTTCTCTTTTTGTCCAAGTCACTTCCCCTTTTCTTTGTGAGTATCGGGAATACCCCCATTCATAGGTCCGAGATCCACATCTATGAATTGAAAGGTCCGAATGATCAACTCCGCAATCAGTTGTTAGAATCAATAGGTGTTCAAATCGTTCATTTGAATAAATTGAAACCCTTCTTATTGGATGATCATGATACTTCCAAAAGACCGAAATCCTTGATCAATGGAGGAACAAGATTACCATTTTGCTTCAAAAAGATACCAAAGTGGGTGATTGACTCATTCCATACTAGAAATAATCGCAGGAAATCCTTTGATAACACGGATTCCTATTTATCAATGATATTCCATGATCGAGACAATTGGCTGAATCCCGTGAAACCATTTCATAGAAGTTCATTGATATCTTCTTTTTATAAAGCAAATCCACTTCGATTCTTGAATGATCCAAATCGCTTCTGGTTCTATTGTAACAAAAGATTCCCTTTTTATGTGGAAAAGACCCGTATCAATAATTATGATCCTACATATGAACAATTCCTCACTATCTTGTTCATTCGCAACAAAATATTTTCTTCGTGCGTCGGTAAAAAAAAACATATTTTTGGGGAGAGAGAGACTATTTTGCCAATCGAGTCACAGGTATCTGACATATTTATACCTAACGATTTTACACAAAGTGGTGACGAAAGGTATAACTTGTACAAATTTTTCCATTTTCCAATTCGATCCGAGCCATTCGTTCGTAGAGCTATTTACTCGATCGCAGACATTTCTACAACACCTCTAACAGAGGAACAAATAGTTCATTTTGAAAGAACTTATTGTCAGCCTCTTTCAGATATGAATCTATCTGATTCAGAAGGGAAGAACTTGCATGAGTATCTCAGTTTCAATTCAAACATGGATTTGATTCACACTCCATGTTCTGAGAAGGATTTCCCATCTGGAAAGAGGAAAAAAAAACGGAGTCTTTCTCTAAAGAAATGCGTTGAGAAAGGGCAGATGTATAGAACCTTTCGACGAGATAGTGCTCTTTTCAATCTCTCAAAATGGAATCTCTTCCAAACATATATGCCATGGTTCCTTACTTCGACAGGGTGGAAATATCTAAATTTCACCACCCTTTTAGAGATTTTTTCAGAACCATTGCCGATACTAAGGATACTAAGTAGCAGGCACAAATTTGTATCCGTTTTGAGAGATATTATGCATGTATCAGATATATCATGGCCAATTCCTCAGAAGATTCTTCCACAATGGACTCTGACTCTGAAAAGTAAGATTTCGAGTCTGATAAGTGAGATTTCGAGTAAGTGTTTACAGAATCTCCTTCTGTCCGAAGAAACGATTCATCGAAATAATGAGTCACCCGTTCCATTGATATGGACACATCTGAGATTAACAAATGCTCGGGAGTTCCTCTATTCAATCCTTTTCCTTCTTCTTGTTGCTGGATATCTCGTTCGCATACATCTTCTCTTTGTTTCCCGAGCCTCTAGTGAGTTACAGACAGAGTTAGAAAAGATCAAATCTTTGATGATTCCATCATACATGATTGAGTTGCGAAAACTTTTGGATAGGTATCCTACATCTGAATCTGAACTGAATTCTTTCTGGTTAAAGAATCTCTTTCTAGTTGCTCTGGAACAATTAGGAGATTTTCTGGAAGAAATACGGGTTTCTGCTTCTGGTGGCAACATGCTATTGGTTGGTGGTTCCGCTTATGGGGTCAAATCAATACGTTCTAAGAAGAAATATTTGAATATCAATCTCATCGATCTCAGAAGTATCATACAAAATCCCATCAATCGAATCGCTTTTTCGAGAAATACGAGACATCTAAGTCGTACAAGTAAAGAGATCTATTCATTGATAAGAAAAAGAAAAGGGGTGAACGGTGATTGGATTGATGAGAAAATAGAATCCTGGGTCGCGAACAGTGATTTGGTTGATGATGAAGAAAGAGAATTCTTGGTTCAGTTCTCCACCTTAACGACCGAAAAAGAAAAAAGGATTGATCAAATTCTATTGAGTCTGACTCATAGTGATCATTTATCAAAGAATGACTCTGGTTATCAAATGATTGAACAACCGGGATCAATTTACTTACGATACTTAGTTGACATTCATAAAAAGTATCTAATGAATTATGAGTTCAATAGATCCTGTTTAGCAGAAAGACGGATATTCCTTGCTCATTATCAGACAATCACTTATTCACAAACCCCGTGTGGGGCTAATAGTTTTCATTTCCCATCTCATGGAAAACCCTTCTCGCTCCGTTTAGCCCTATCCCCTTCTAGGGGTATTTTAGTGATAGGTTCTATAGGAACTGGACGATCCTATTTGGTCAAATACCTAGCGACAAACTCCCATGTTCCTTTCATTACGATATTTCCGAACAACTTTCCGTATTCGTATTACAAGCCTGAAGGTTTTTTTATTGATGATAGTGATAGTGACGATAGTGATTATCGTGACGATATCGATATTGATGATAGTGACGATATTGATGATGACCTTGATCTTGATACGGAGCTGCTAGATATGACGAATGTGCTAACTATGGATATGCCGCCGAGTATATACGGATTTTATATCGATATCACCTTTCGATTCGCATTAGCAAGAGCAATGTCTCCTTGCATAATATGGATTCCAAACATTCATGATCTGTATGTGAATTACAGATCCTTCGGTCTATTACAGAACTATCTCTCCAGAGATTGTGAAAGATATTCTACTAGAAATATTCTTGTTATTGGTTCGACTCATATTCCCCAAAAAGTGGATCCCGCTCTAATAGCTCCGAATAAATTAAATACATGCATTAAGATACGAAGGCTTCTTATTCAACAACAACGAAAGCACTTTTTCATTCTTTCATATACTAAAGGGTTTCACTTGGAAAAGAAAATGTTCCATACTAACGGATTCGGGTCCATAACCATGGGTTCCAATGCACGAGATCTTGCAGCACTTATCAATGAGGCCCTATCCATTAGTATTACACAGAAGAAATCAATTATAGAAACTAATACAATTAGATCAGCTCTTCATAGACAAACTTGGGATTTGCGATCCCAGGTAATATCGGTTCAGGATCATGGGATCCTTTTCTATCAGATAGGAAGGGCTGTTGCACAAAATGTACTTCTAAGTAATTGCCCCGTAGATCCTATATCTATCTATATGAAGAAGAAATCATGTAAAGAAGGGGATTCTTATTTGTACAAATGGTACTTCGAACTTGGAACGAGCATGAAGAAATTAACGATACTTCTTTATCTTTTGAATTGTTCTGCCGGATTGGTCGCTCAAGATCTTTGGTCTTCACCCGGACCTGATGAAAATAATTGGATCGCTTCTTATAGATTCGCTGAGAATGATTCTGATCTAGTTCATGGCCTATTAGAACTAGAAGGCGCTCTGTTGGGATCCTCACGGACAGAAAAAGATTGCAGTCAGTTTGATAATAATCGAGTGACATTACTTCTTCGGTCCGAACCAAGGAATCAGTTAGATATGATTCAAAACTATGAAAAATACG